ACCCAGGTATTGTAGACATTCCCTCATTTCCATCCCGGAGCATTTTTAGTTTCCCATTTATCGAAAAAATCCCATTCATTTCCCAAGCTCATTCTTCATCGAACCATATGGATCGATCTAGTAATGATGTGGATTGATCTAGCAATGATGGAATCATATTCTGTTTACTGAATCACATGAAATTTTACCCAACTCCATATCATAGATGTAATGTATGAAATACATATGATCGGAGAAATAAAAAGAATTTTATACTCAAAATTAGAATTTGAAACAGATACAAATGGAAATGAATTCATAACAAATTCTTGAAAAGGAAACAAAATTATGACGTTTCGGCTTATGGAGTCTTGTATAGAATATCAAAAGTGATCCAATTTCTACCTATTACTATGATATTAGGATCTGCCGATTGGGTACCAGAAAAGTAAATGGATTCAGGATTTGATCTGTTCTCTATGAATGATATAAAGAATGATATAAAGACAGAACGGAACCCTATAGAGTTTACCTTTTTTTAGCACTTAACTTTTTTATTCGTGGAATACGATTGAAGTGCGCAACGCAAAAGGGTTTTATATTCAATCTATTCAATGAAAAATTGAAGCACGCTAATTACTTTAATTTCCTATGGCATATCGTATATAAATAAGATCCCGGATTAGGTTAGGTATATCTGTGTAACAATTTTTGTTCCGGGGTTTACATAGACACATAATTGTTGTTATACTTGAAATTGAAAAGGATTTATTATTGTATTGAAAATGATTTATACTGATTAGTTGTGTATCAATCGCATTTTCTTATGCCATTAAGGAAACACAATCCGAGATCCAAGAACTTTTCATGAATTAACAGCCAAGAGTTAATGGGTCCAATTAAATTTGCGCTGAATTTTTGATTGTGTGACTCAAAATCCAAATATTTTCTTTCAATATACAATAATAAAAGGGAAATTTTTAGGCGTTGTGTATTTTGAGATATTATACAATTAATAGAAGGGTCCGGCTCCAATCAAAAAAAGGGGATTAAGTAAAGTATTTATTAAACCAGCACCAGGAATATTTCCATCTATTTTTATCGTTTTGGCGGCATGGCCGAGTGGTAAGGCGGGGGACTGCAAATCCTTTTTCCCCAGTTCAAATCCGGGTGTCGCCTGATCAAGCAAGAAAAACTAGAAATCCCTTTGCTTGCTGATATAATATAAGTTGCCGAATCCTTGCCTAGCATAAACAGAGGAAAAGGACTCGAACTTCCGAAACTTGCTTGATTTTGATTTTAAGAAGCTGGAGGTTAAAAGACTGTCAATCCTTGCGCTTGGGATTCCAGGGAGAATTTTAGTATAGGAAGGACTAGACTATCAAAACTTCCAGTACTAATGTCTAATGACTGATTCTTGAATTATACAGTTGAGTGGGGAATTGGTAGTTGTGGAAAGGGTGGAAGATGCTTTGTATACGGACTCGCGAGAATTTATGAGTGCTCAGACATTCATTCAAACAATATTGGATAAATAATTGCTTTCTTTTATAGAATAAAAAAAAAGACTAAAGGTTGAGGTTGAAAAAGAAAACTTCTTTATTTTCGGTAACACCTAAGCAAAATAGATTATTAATATAAATATAATAGAGGGTCTCCCGAGCGTTGTTGTGAAATACTTGGGAGACCGTAAGGATTAGATCAAACGGTAAATAGAGATATATGATAGATAGTTATTTATCTTGATGGTATATTGTTATGATGTTTCATTATGAAGGGTAACAAAAGAAACAATAGGTCTTACTATTACTGCATGTTCCATTAACCGCACTCCCTTGATAATTACAAGAAAGTAACTGTCTATCTTGCTTGTACTTAATGCTTTCAAATTCTACCACAAATCATATACGAACTTGTTATGGGTGGAGTTATTGGGTTGGTTCATCAATAGCCTTCGTTCAAAATCCCTTTTTGACTCTGTGCTATTAATTCCATTATTATTAGTGATCAATAATAATAATAATGGAAGAGTTTCTTCATATTCATAGAGATAGAGGACAGAATTCACATGGATATAGTAAGTCTTGCTTGGGCTGCTTTAATGGTAGTCTTTACATTTTCCCTTTCACTCGTAGTATGGGGAAGAAGTGGACTCTAGGATCATTACTAATTTAATTGAGTTGAGTAATCAAACAGTCTTAATGGTTTCATAGATCGTTCTTTGCAAAGCGTTTTTCAAAAAAAAAAAATATCTTTATATAAAAATGATACTGGAATCCAGTAAAGTAATGGAATAGATCAAGAATAACCTTTCAATCAAACAAATATTTCAATGATTCCCATGTTTGTATTTTGAAAGTAAAAGGAATACATATGAAATAAAAAATTTTTTTTCCAACCTAATTTGTCTTAAATATTCTATTTAGATGAACTTTAACAGAATGATATATGGATATTACAATGAGGAGCAACCAACCCCCTTTTTATTTGTTTCTCGCTTTACTGTTCGAAGAGGAAGCTTTTCTGTTATTATGTAGATACGTACTTTATACCGAGGGAAACATCAATATAGCGTTTGTCCAACGAAGTACTACGCATAATATTGCGGTGGGCGATTCGCATATTGCGCATTTACCTTTGGTTTAGACTCCTAGAAATGTTCTTTCTGTTTTATTGACTCGCTTAATATCATGGTTCACGCGTTATAAATAGGTGGTATCTACTAATCTTTTTACAAATATCAAGAATTGAATTTCCCACGGAATTCCTTGAATCACCTGTACCTTTCAATGGCTAAATAAATTACTCCTTGTCGGAATGCTAAAAAAAAAGATGACTAGATTTCTTTTATATTATCTAATCTATTCTACGCCCATACCATATCTTCCTTCTTCCGGTGATTTGATTGTTTCGGTGGATCCCAGGATCCATATTAGAAATAAATTAACTCTATAAAAAAAAAATAATAAAACGAGTAATTAGAACCGTAAGACATAAGAGTCAAAGTGGGCATTCGATTCTATCGTATTGATCGAAATCGGTACAAATCAAATGGATGTAGCAAAGAACTCGAATTGGGGCGCTAATATATCTATTACATACACATATATGAGTTATATGTACAAATATATATATCAATATACATATTATGGAGTGATGCATATTAAACCTATATATTATATCTTTCTACGGCCCAACCTTCTCATTTTATATAATAATCGATAGTGTGGTAGAAAGATTCCTATATTTCTTTCTACCATACTATCAGATCTCGTATACTGCTGATTTGAATCCGCTCATTTCATTTAAGACGTGGAGTTTGAATCCCTTTCATTTCTTCCATTATTGATAAGAAGTCAAGCTTGATTCAAATTAATCATTTTGACTGACCGTTTTTACGTAAATGATAAGTAAAAAGGCAGTAGGAACTAGAATGAACAGTGCAGTAGCAATAAATGCGAGAATATTGACTTCCATAATTTCATCGGTTTTTGACTTCATAATATAATAACTCGGGATCTAATCCCATAGAGATTCTAAACCCTTCTCCTGTAAATTTAATGGGAGGAATACATCCCGATGATATTGAATCGGATCAATATCATGAATAACAATATCTGAGCTATCAAATCTATTCACCGTCGAGAATGGAATAGTATAACATAGGAAGATCTTTTATCCATACAGAATAAAAACGTAATAAAAAATTGGATTCCTGATCCAATCAAGAATCCCATTCAATTTTTGATTCTTTATCCATTCGTTATTCTCTATAACCTACCGTCTTCCTTATATAATTATATAAATATAATGAGGTATCCTCCATCTCACCCATCTTCCACTTCCATTGGTCACAAACCCAAATAGTAGAAGTGAAATGGAAAAAGAAGAAGAAAAGATCGAATATTTCGACAAATTAACGACTTTTTATCTTTTTTTTTTTATGCTGCTTTGCTTTCTTTCTTTGGATTGGTGCTGGGACACATATATATAAAATGAAGTGTGCAGTTTTAATTATATAAATAGATTGTTTCCAATTAGTTATTTAGGTTATACAAAATCGGAGCTAGAAAGGGGGTAGCTTTAATCTGAAAAGTATTTTATCGAGGTAACTATATGAAAATTAAGTTCATTTTCTATCGTATAATAAACGAATCAAAATTTGTGTATGTGCTCTGGTGAAAACATATATATATGGGTATTCGATTTCCTTCCACAGATCGGGAGCAATCGAAAAAACCCAGACAGGTATCTCTTAGAATCCTAACTAAATAGGATGCTACCAACAATTGTAGCAATCCACATATCTCTATCCTCTCCTCCTCGGTACTAATTGAAAGAATTGAAATTGTCATATTTTATTTTCTCAATAAGAAATTAGAAACGGAAAAAAAAAATAAATAAGGACCCCTCCGGGAATTAGATCCCACTCCCACCCCTTGACAGAAAATAAAGAGATGAATTGATGGGGGTCATTAGATACTAGGTCGGGACTGACGGGGCTCGAACCCGCAGCTTCCGCCTTGACAGGGCGGTGCTCTGACCGATTGAACTACAATCCCAGAGAAATAAGGTATAAGGGATACATATTCTTAATGATTTTATTAAGACTATTTCTATTTAGAATCGTCGTATTGTAACGGAGAAAGGGATGGTATATTAATATCCACGTGGAAATGGACCTTAGTGAAAACAACACAGATTACTAGTCATCCTATTGTCAAATAGTGTTAAATAGATTGATAAGAAATCTTTCAACGAAGAAATCTTTTTATTCTTTAATTTAACCCTTTCCCTATATTTAATTTAAATTTATTGTTATTGAATTTTTTGATCATGATATGAATCTAGATCATTAAAAAATGAAGTGGGAACAAATAGGATATGATATAAAATTTCTTCTTTTCTTTATTCCCCGGGCGTTTCCGAAGGACAAATTCATTATAGAATCTCATGATGGATCGGCGAATTCTTGGGCCGAGCTGGATTTGAACCAGCGTAGACATATTGCCAACGAATTTACAGTCCGTCCCCATTAACCACTCGGGCATCGACCCAGGAAGAATCAATTCTAGACTTATTGATAATACATGATCAACTACCCCCAGGGGAAGTTGAATCCCCGCTGCCTCCTTGAAAGAGAGATGTCCTGAACCACTAGACGATAGGGGCATATCTGCCCGATCGCCATCGTACTCTTAGTTCTTAGTATGAACAGTTTTGTGTAATTGTCAATATAATGGAATGGTGTGACTAAATCTGAATAAGTTTTCCGCATTTCGTGATTCCGATAGCATTTTTTTCTATTCTTCATTCGTGGTTAATGAACCATTCAAAATTTATCTATTCTATTTCTTATTTCTATACTATATATTATAGATGTATCATAGTCTATATCATTCAATTATATAGATCTATTGATTATATCATTAGAATTCTAATATATAGAAATAGAATATGTATGATATATCCATATCATTCAAATGTATAAACATTCTATATTCTATATAGTATAGAAAATAATAAAATAAACATTACGTCATTTCATCTAGAGAAAAAATGTTATAATGTTTATCCATTATAGGATCCCCGGTGATTTGTCCGACAGAAAAGGGTGAAACTCCATTTTTCGACTTTGATTCACGCATTGTTTTGTTAAGATGAGATATGCCCATCTCACAGCTAGTAAATTAAAAAGAAAAGTTTTTTTTTTAAGAGCTTGATTCCAGGTACGAGTTTTATTTTTTCATTACATGATTTGATCACATATCAAATATCTTGGCTTGGATTGGATCCTATGTCAAATTGTAATCAAGCGAATCTCGTTGTGATAGGGGTCAATAAAAGCAAATAAAAAAGCAATTAGGTTTTAGGCTAGACTGCCTAAAAAAATTATTATTCCCGAATGAGACACTATGAGTCTACTGCATGCACCTATGTATATAATATATGTACAGATATATGTATATGTCTTCACATTCGTTCATTCCGGAATGGAATAAAACAGGCCCTTTTAACTCAGCGGTAGAGTAACGCCATGGTAAGGCGTAAGTCATCGGTTCAAATCCGATAAGGGGCTTTTTCCACAAAACTCCAGTTTGAGTCTTTATTCTTTAGTGGATAATAGAGAGATTGTTGATATTTGTATTGTAATAAAAAAGTCCCCATAAGATAAATAGAATAGTTTTTATTATTTTATTATAATGAGTTATATTATAGTCATTATAATGATAAGTCACCCCACTTATTGGGTATTGGGAGGACGACTATGCCACTACAGGCTATACTTCTACTCAGGTTTCATTATTCAATATTTTTGGCTCTAGGACATAGATATTCTATCTATTCAATCCCCATTATGAATCGCCAAATATTCCTACTTCTTAAATGTAAATATCAAAAATAAACAAAAGAAAAAGTAAGTGGACCTGACCCATTGAATCATGACTCTATCAGCTATTCTGATATTCAAATTCGATAGAGATAGAATAGTAGCCTCGGAATTGTTTTTATTTCCTTAGACTACGCCGCATGAATTTGTCGATATTTCCGATTAAATCTTCTTGTTCCTGGATCCTCCATAGGAAGAAATTATTATTCTGTTCGTCGATACGAAACGTTTATTCCGAGTCACAAAAAATAAGAGACGTCTATTTGATTTGTTAATATCTTTCTTTGATTCCAAAGAAAGATCTGTTGCTTATATCTAAGAGAGGATGTTTATCTATTCTATATTATATATAGAATAGAAGGATATAGATCTATATTTATATATATATAGAATAGAAGGATATATATACATATCATGGCTTCATGTACCTTACCCTTACATATTGATGCATCCAATATTTTTGTTTCGACACTGTGATGGATAACGGATACGAGAAAGATATTTTCGTTTTCAGTCTCATATACTATATATATAGATTTAAATATATAGATTTAATTATTTTTATATTGTATAACATATTTCATTTAATTGGGAAAAAATAGGGAATTTTCCTTTTTTATGACAACTAAAGGTAAAGTAAATAAGAAAGTATTAAAAGCGGCTTTTTTGGTTCGACCCGTTAAAAAAAAGACTCTAACTCCGGATTTTTTATTTATCTGAAGGAAAAAGGGGAAATATAAAAAAGAACACAATAAAAAAAAAGGAATCAATTAGATATTATATAGGGTACTGTAGTAATTTACTATACATAGAACTTGGAAGAATCCATAAAGATATTGATTATTTCTATTCTAAATATCACAAACAAGATCAAGATCCAAAAATAAGATTAAGGAGCGGATGTAGATCGGAGGGGCTACTGGTGGCGGGAGCGGGGATCATTTGTTCCTTGAATAGTTTAGTTATTTCAAAAAATTCATCTGATTGATGAGTCATAAGACAATTCAGGATTCAGGTAGTTATTCAGAATAAGAAGAGGAAGGAATAATCGAATCGAACTCATGGATTTATCTAGGTCGGTTTATGGCCCAATAGAAAAGAGAAAAAAGGATTTTTTTCTTCGAAACCCA